TCTTTTCTTTTTTCTGTTTCACTTATACTGGTTTGGATCTGTGTATGGCCTAGAGAATACCGGCCATATGATACCTCATAATTGTATGTATAAGTCGAAGAGTTGTATAAGGAAAATGATAGGTTATAGAAAAGAAAAAGTGGAAAAAGGATGAAAATACAATGATGGGTATTTCAGATTCAATCAAAAATACTATTTTTTTTTTGATTTAGTATGGATAAAGGATCTTCCTATGTTATACTATTTAATTCTCGACGATGAATTTATTTGATAGATCAGATATTATTATTCATAATATTGATCTGATTCAGTATCATCAGGATGGCAATTCATCCCATTGAATTTACAGGAGTCAATTTTATCATCTCTATGGGATTAGATCCCGAGTTATTGCGAAACAAAAAAAAAGAAGATTAGATTATGGAAGTCAATATTCTCGCACTTATTGCTACTGCACTGTTCATTCTAGTTCCTACTGCCTTTTTACTTATTATCTACGTAAAAACAGTCAGCCAAAATGATTAATTTGAATGAAACTGGAATTTTTCATATTAGGTCTTATCAATGATTCAAGAAATGAAAGAAAGGGATCAGAACTCTAACTCTTAAATGAAATGCTCGGGCTAGAAGAAAAAGTATCTTAGTAAGTATCTGAGCTAGTGTGGTAGAACGAACTATATATAGTTCGTTCTACCACACTAGCCAGTAATGTATACTATTTATTAGTATATAAAGTTGTAGTGTATATGAATATAGGCTTTATATAGATCAAATTACAATATGTATGTACATATATTAGATGTACATATAGATAACACTCTCACTCTAATTTCTTTTATTATTTCTTTTATTTTGATTTCCCATCTCAAGAAGTCATTGGTTGAACAATTAACAGATAATCCGCGGAGTTCTATGGTAAGGTAACTTCTTCAGATTTGGAAAAGGAGTAAACCCTGCCCATTTTTCATGCTTAAACATTTAAACATGAGATGAGTCAAAAAAACATAAGAAAATTTCTAGGAGTCTAAAACAAACGTTAAATGTGTGATATGTGGATCGCTCAATGGAGGAAAGATCTCATTTTTTTTATGTGTAGGACCCCTTTGGACAATTACTAGTCGCTTCCAGTAGAGTAGAAAAAAAATATGTATTGTCATAATAGCGGAACGACTTTCTTTTAGAAAGGTACAAAGTAAAGAAAAAGAGAAATAAATAAAGAAAAAAAAAAATGAAGTATTGGTTTTTCTCGTTGTAATATTCATAATTCTGATAAGAGTTGATTCACCAAAATAGAATTTTTAGGAAAAATGAGGCTGGAAAAAATCTCTTATCATGCGTAGATTTGAGTTTCGAAATACAATTATGGTAATCATTCATTGTTTGATCGAATGGTTATTATTCATTATTGTATTTTCTTATTCATTATTCATTACCGTCTGCCAGTACTATATTTGATTTGAAAATTTTTTTTTTAAGGCTTCGCAAAACGATCAATAAAGAATTGATACGGTTCGATTGAGCAATCGATTAGTCAATTAGTAGATTAGTAATGCCCCCAGCCCTAGAGTCCACTCCTTCCCCATACTACAAGCGAAAGGGAAAATGTAAAAACTACCATTAAAGCAGCCCAAGCGAGACTTACTATATCCATGTGAATTATGTCCCCTATTTCGATGAAGGAATTATTCTATTATTGATTAATAATCATAGTGGAATCAATAGTGCAGAGTCAAAATAGGATTCTGACTTAAGACTATTGATGAACCAATTCAATGAATACACTCGTAATAAGTTTACGTTTATATATTTTAGGATTTCTGGTAGAATCAAGAAGCATTAAGTACGAATACGATGATACATACGTCCTTCTTTGGAAATATAAAAATATACCATCAAGATAGATAACTATCTATCAGATACCTCTATTTCCTATTTGATCTACGCTTACTGTCTTTCTTTCTGTGAAAGAATTGGGACAACCCATCACCACTATTACTACATACATTCTTTTACTACATACATTCTTTTTTTTTTTTCAACTTTGACCTTTACTCCATAAGAGTAGACCAAGCATTCTGCGTTCTGATTCCATGTCTGAGTACTCATATCATAGCCTCTCCTGAGTCTGGATACAAAGTTTTTTTGGGCCTTTCCACAATGGATTTCCCATCATCGTATCTGATCTAATTTAATACCAGATGGAGTCGCGATACACTACCTTTTGCGGAATTCGTCGAATTGGATCGGCAGGATGAGAAATCCAAAATCTTTTGTTTGTTGATCAGGCGACACCCAGATTTGAACTGGGGATAAAGGATTTGCAGTCCCCCGCCTTACCACTTGGCCATGCCGCCAAACCAAATTGGATCCAAAATAGATAAAAATATTATCTATTTTATATTACGAACTCTCTCCTTTTTTATCTTTAATCCCATTGTACTTATCTTTTCTTTTTTTGAATTGGATCTAGTTTATATTATTCTCTTCGATTGATTGTATC